AAATCAGGTTCGTCTTTGGTAAATTTACCAAGGGCTATAGTCATAGCGATCCTCCTATTCAACTACTTCAACCATTTTCGAACACCTCATAGCATTTTCAGGGCATTCGCGGATTCGATCTTATTTGATTTCTCGCCTATTGCCCTTCTACCTAACGGGTTTCGAAGATAAAAATATTTTCGACTCTAAATAGAAATGGATCTTGTTATGGTTCTTATATTATGACTTGTTTTATCTGTAGAAGACCGGAATAGCAATTGATTCCTATGGAACATCTAGGAACAAGAAGATTGAATCGGAAATATCGACAAATTCTTGCGGAGTAAAAAAAAAAAAAGACCCACTATTCCAATTTTAGCTCTATCTAGTTTGAATATCAGAATAGTGGATATAGCCCCGATTCAATGGGTCAGGTCCACTTACTTTTTCTTTTGTTGATTTAGAACTCGATTTGATTAGAATAATGTAAAATAGGAATATATGGTAATTCAAGAGACAACTTTTTATTCTTCATTATAAAAATATATTATAATAAAAAATCGAATAAACAAACGTTCAAAATTTCTAACTCTAATTATTCGAACTCATAAGAATAATAACTTATTAGGATCACATTATACGGTTGTTTTTTTTTATTATATTATTAGTATTCCTAAATATTAAATATTAATAGAAGGAATATCTGTATTCTCCAAATATCAATACTAAGACAGGAGGGTTATGAAAAACACGAAAGCCCCCTATCGGATTTGAACCGATGACTTACGCCTTACCATGGCGTTACTCTACCACTGAGTTAAAAGGGCCCTTTTTATTAAATTCCTGACTGAGTTACTATATGGATAAACTAGATATATGTACATATATTCTATACATAAGTATATGCAATAGACTCATAGCGGGTTGTGGACTATTCCGTTTTTCTTTACCTAGTATAGTTAAAAAGAAAAGGCTTATTGATATCAATGCAATAAATTGTTTCAATTTCACAATGACCCTAATTACTTTTATTGAATTTCCCCCATCTGAACCTCATTCACTTGATACATGTACTTCCCAATTCGATTTAGGCATAGATCCAAGATCTTTCATCGAATCATATGATCAAGAGATTCTACCTGTCTCCTGAACTAAATTTATTAGGTAAAAATTTGTAGATTATTTTTTTATTCCGGATTTCCATTTCTCTTTTTTTGATTTCCTAGTTTAGTGGGGAGATATAGATAGGTATATATCATCTTAACAAAGGTAAATCAATGAATGAAGAGTGGAAGAAATGAAGTGAAAACCTTTTCTGAAAGACAAATTACTCCATGCGAGTATCTTAGACTTCATATTCTTTTGTTTTTTATTTAGAGATTCTTTTCTTTTTATAGATAATATCTAATCTAATAAAAAGAATTTCACTTTCTAGATTTCTAGAATCAATTCGCAATTTTTCCAATTTATATAGAATCAATCTATATAGATAAATATAGAATGTCGATTTGAATGAAGGATTCATGACTAGAAACGAGGAATCAATAAATTATATGGAATCATGAACGACAGAAGGATCCGTCAGATCTAGTCATATTATTCTATTATATTGACAATTTCGAAAAACTAGTCATATTATGAACATAGTATGGGTCGGTCAGGAAAACATGCCCCCATCGTCTAGTGGTTCAGGACATCTCTCTTTCAAGGAGGCAGCGGGGATTCGACTTCCCCTGGGGGTAGGGTACTATGAAAGGAGGTTGATCATGGATTCTAAATAACCTTAGAAGTGATTGTTCCTGGGTCGATGCCCGAGCGGTTAATGGGGACGGACTGTAAATTCGTTGGCAATATGTCTACGCTGGTTCAAATCCAGCTCGGCCCAAAAATGCGCTGATCCACCATGAATGGATAGAACCCATTTGTTTTCCAGAAATACCGAATTAGCAGGAAAAAAAGAAAACTTTCTAATATATCCCTACTTACATTTTTTTATTTTCTCTTTTTTCTTTGAAAAAATGGATTCTCAATCGATTTGAGAATAACAACATGGGTTATTAGTAATCCGTGTTGTTTTCACTAAGCATTCACGGAACTATCAATATATCTGCGAATCTCTGTTACAACGCAGTAATTCAAAATAGATGTTGAATGAAATAAAAATAATATGGATATACTTTTTAGGGGGATTGTAGTTCAATTGGTAAGAGCACCGCCCTGTCAAGGCGGAAGCTGCGGGTTCGAGCCCCGTCAGTCCCGACGTATCCAATATATACTCAATCCACCCCTTCTTTATTCGGATAAAAGGGTACGGGGAACATAATTTCATTCCCCCCAAAAGTGATCTTTAGTTATTTTTTAGCATTTACCATCAAAAAAATCCGTTCTATTTCAAATAGTAACAATTGGTGGGAGAGAGCCATATGTGAATTAGTACAATTATTGGGGGCAGCATATTCAGAATTCCAGTAGAGTATCTACTGTATTTTTTTGATTGCTCCTCATCCTTGTAATGTATAACAATACTATATGTTTATTTTTTTACTAAGAGCATTTTTTGTACTAACATTATAAAATAAATTAAACATAGTTACCCTGATAGAACCCATTCAGGTTAAACCTATTTTTTGGTTCCAATTGTGTGGAATCTTAATTACTAAAAAGAATCTCTTCCCACCGAGCAAGGGAATGAATCTTTTTTTCCTTCGGGTCCAAAGAAACAACAAAAAAAATAGTGAATTGTATGGAATATTAGATCTTTTATACCAAGATTAACCTTTCTCACACTTCTTTGGTTGTCAAGAAAACTAGATTATTAACATTCAAAAAGGAATTTAGAGCTTAACTCCGTCCTTTTTTCATTTCACGTCGATGGGTTGGTAATCAAAAAAGTGGGCAAATGGGCACAAAATGCTTGATCGGATAATTGTAAAAAAAGGTGATATATTATAGTATATTATGGTATATTTTTGGTATATTATGGTATATAAAGTCAAGAAGAGAAAAACGGATAAGAAATAAAAAATTATTGATTGGATTATTAATCCAATTTTTTATTCAGTATGGATAAAGGACCCTTCTATGTTATACTATTCAATTCTTGACAATTAATCCATGTGATAGCTCAGATATTCTTATTCATGATATTGATCTGATTCAATATCATCGCAATGTAATTCATCTCATTGAATTGAATTTACCGGCGAAAGAGTGATTCCTCATCTCTAGGGGATTAAATCCCGAGTTATTGCGAAGTAAAAAAAAACGAAATAATGATATTATGGAAGTAAATATTCTTGCATTTATTGCTACTGCACTGTTCATTCTAGTTCCTACTGCCTTTTTACTTATCATATATGTAAAAACCATAAGTCAAAATCAAAATAATTAATTTGAATGAAACTTGGCTTCTTAGTTCTTATTAATGATTGAATAAATACAAAATGAATAAAAAAAAGCTTTGCCTTTTGATTCTTAATGAAATGAGCGAACGACAATCAGCAGTATTCTATGAGATCTGATAGTATGGTAGAAAGAAATATATTCATCTTTCTACCATACTAGTTACTTTTTTAGTCTTAGTGAAGTATAGAAAGTCGGATTCTATCGATTAATATAGATCAATCAAAATATTGATTGATCTTCATATATCATATATGTGATATGAATTAGGTATATGTAATCTTAATATTACCCTATTCTAATTCTTTGTTTCATCCATTTGATTTGTATTGATTCCAATCAAGCTCAAAAAAGCAAAAGACAACTCCCCTCTTAGTCTTACCATGCTAATTCCAAGGTTTCTTAGGTTTTTTTTAGTTCAAATATGAACTATAAATCCTGACATACATCGAAAGACTAAAATACATGAAGTAAAAAGCAATATGGGTATATATAAAACCTAGTCGTTTTTTGACATTATGAAGAAGTAATTGATTACACCACTGACCAATAATTCAAGGAGTTCTATGGGAACGGAACTTATTCGGATTTCGAAAAGGAGTTGTAAAAATGCTTGAACATCGAAAGTGCGTATCTATGTCATTTCAAAAAAGTACTACTTTATCTTTGAAAACGAAAGGAAACAAATAAAAGGGAATCCCCTCTTACTCATTGTCGATATATGTGGTAAAATTTGGTTGGTTTATCAGTTTAGGAAGAATTCGGTTGGAATCTCTTTCTGTCTCCCCTTTACTTTCGGAATACGAGCAGGAGAATTGTTGAAATATCTGTTTGATTGAAAAAGGGTATTATTCATATAGTACATTACTATACCAGACCAGAATACAATGGAACTTTGAATTAAATAAAAAAATGTAATAATTTAAAGCGCTTTACAGAGCTATCTAGAAAACAATTGATAAAGTTTGATTCATCAACTTAATTAGTAGTACTTAGAGTCCACTTCGTCCCCACACTACGAGTGAAAGGGAAAATGTAAAGACTACCATTAAAGCAGCCCAAGCAAGACTTACTATATCCATGTGAATGATGTCCCCTATCTCGATAAATATGAAGGAATTAGTCCATTATTGTTCACTAATAATAGTGGATCAATAGTGAACAGTCAAAAAGGATTCTGACCCAAGACTATTCATAAATCAATACACTAAATACACTTCAAACAAGTTTTTATATGATTTTTATAGTAGAAATGGGAACCATTAAGCCTACACAAAATAGGCCTTGCCATTCTTGGAAGTAGTACGGGAATGTTATTAATTGAACCCATAGAAACGAAAATCTATTGTTTCGTTTGTTGATCTTGATAAGTAAAAGACATAAACAATGTGGAATGAAGAGAAATCATTCATCCCTGTCTTTCCTAATTTGATTTAATTTTGACTATACTCCCGATTGTCACTCTTGAACCAATCGGGGGATAGCCTATTTCATTCTTGGCTCGAGGTTAGTGCAAAAAGTCTTTCTTTTTGCACTTTTTTCTAAAAAAGCCAATTACCCATTCAATCTAATATTGATTGAATGCCTGCGCATTTATAGACTTTCATGAGTCTGTATCC